CTCCTATGAATGTGGAAAAAATATACCATATTCCTCGATTCGATCTGGAATTTGAATTAATCTATAACTGTTTAGTCGAAATACCAATGAATTTTGATTGAACCCCCCAATTTTTTGCTGTGGGTCATTCTTGTTTCAAGATTCATTGAGTGGAATCCTTTTTTCACTTACTAAAATTATATTTCGATATGTTAGAGATATATTATGCTCTTATTACAAATTTATCGTTTTTATCTTGTCTCATATTTTCTCTAAAAAAAAGAGAAAAAAGAATTTAATTTTTTTTAGTTATAATTTATATAGAATTTTTATTAAGATTAAATTAAGATACTATTAAGAATTATATATGTATGTTATATATTTTATGATCATATAATAAAACCGAAAGGTAAAGGTATTGGTTTATTCTTTTCATTAAGATCCAATCCAGTTGGAGGATTATTGTTTCTATTGATTAGATACGGAAACAGAATAATCGCCCTATTCTATTTTTTATCCTTGTTCTAGACTTAATGGATTTGATTCAATGCATTGAATTGAGAGAAACCCTTACATATTACAACCTAGGGTTCTATCCCCAATTTACGGGTTTTGAGTCTGTACTACCTCGACCTGCAACCCATCCCCCAAAAAAGAAGCGGGTTATGAAATTAGAGCTCGAAGTCTTAAAAGAAGAATCTATAATATCGATCTTTAGTACTTGAAATGGGTCCAAAAAGGAGGGAAATACTTATTAGTAATAAAAAAGAGTTTTAAAGTCAGACCAACCACTGGGTTAGCCTTCATGTAAAAAAAGATTTATTTTGAACGAACCCTACACAACGAAGTATATCACAACGGGAAAGTCAGTCGAATCCTAAATAACTTACAGAATAAACTTCTAATTGAATCGTACATTATCAAATCAAATGATTCGACAGACCAAATCCCCAAACAACTCATAGAAATAGAAAGGGCTGCAAACACTAATAGAGTTAGGAGCCATTCATTATCTCTGAAACAACGAATTGGGTTCTGCTCCCGAAAAAAGATGAGTTGGGGGCTTCTTAACTCGTCCAAGGGCAAACAGACCCCAATCTTCTTGCATAAAGTCAGCATCGGTAGAATTATAATGGTGAGCAATTGGGTTGGGGTATATTAAGATCTATAAAAATGGATTTTGTACAAAAAAAAGAAAAGGAATATCACAAACTCTTTGAGTTTGGATAGGAAAACAATAAAAATTCGTGTGTAATTCACCCACTAAAGAAGAAAAGACGGGTTTTTTAAACCGAGATCGAAAAAATACCAATTGGGCCCATCGAAATGAGTTTTTTCCGTTTCATGCTCACCCACGGGGATCGCTCAGAGCATGTGATAATTATTCTATTTCGATGGACCAAACAACTGTCCGACTACAACCAACAAACAAGAATGAGGAAATGAAAACTATACAAGTTTTTAGGGCTATACGGACTCGAACCGTAGACCTTCTCGGTAAAACAGATCAAACTTATTATTATCGAAATGATTCAAACTGTTTCAAAGACCCAACATGCATTTTTTTGCTTTTGCATTGGGCTCTTTCATCAACTGATATAAATATCAGAAAGTCCGCCATACTTTTTCTTAACAGAAAGATAACGAGATGGCTCCACGTGCTCTGAGTCATTATTTAGATTATGATCCAGGAGCAATACCAAAGTGTTTCAAAGAAGAGTTACCTTGACGTAGGTCTGCCTCTGGCCTAGATCAACCTAAGTTAAATGGAGTCTCTATCGCTCTGCTCAAAGAGTCAAATATGAAACTTCATACACCTTAAAGTTCATAGTACGAAAAGATATTTGTTTGAGGTCCTTATACTCATTATGCCTAGCATTGAATGGGCTGTGTATTCACCTTATCAATTATCGAATCAATGATGGGTTCTATTTGGAGCCTAAATTGGCACCCAAAGCGGACCGAATATTTGTCAGGCTATTGTTCCCTCGAATATATAGAGTAAGACATCGATTTATCAATAAGATCAATTTTTTTGATTGCATGATGGACTCCCCTGAAAAACATTGGCGCACGTGTAAACGAGTTGCTCTACCAACTGAGCTATAGCCCTTGTGATAGATAGTTTATCATGGAAATAATTTCTTGTCAAGATGAATCTTCTATGATCCAACATGATAGCTTCTGATCTGTTTCCTGCCAAGAATTGATATTGCTTAGAAATAAGATTGCATCTATAATTCATCGATATGACAAGCCCCTTTCTTTCTCTTTGTGATGATAAATGACCTACTTAACCCAGTGGTTAGAGTATTGCTTTCATACGGCGGGAGTCATTGGTTCAAATCCAATAGTAGGTAGAACTTATTAGATACCGGAGTAATTGGTATCTAATAAGTTTTTCTACCCCCCCTTTTTTTAGTTGCATCAGAAATGCTATTACAGTTGATTTGACTCAATCCGCAAAACCAAAATATGGTGTATAAACAGAACTTACTTTTTATTGGGGCGCACCAATTAGTTATGAAATTACATTGATAGCCTCGACTCGCGTCCTAGCTCGTCTGACGGCTAAATTTGCTTCAATAGTTTGTCTCTTGCCCTCAGCCCGACTCAAGTTAGCTTCAGCTATTTCAAGAGCTTGCTGAGCTTCTTGTGGATTAATGTCACTACCCTTCTCCGCATCATTTACTAAAATAGTAATCTCATTATTGCCTACTCTAGCAAAACCACCCATCAGAGCTATTTTTAACCATTGGTCATTAAGACGTAATCTCAAAATACCTATATCTACAGCTGTGGCAATAGGGGCGTGGTTTGGTAATACACCGATTTGGCCACTATTAGTAGATAAAACAATTTCTTTCACTTCTGAATCCCAAACAATTTGATTCGGGGTTAGTACACAAAGATTTAAGGTCATTTCTTCAATTTGCTCTCCACTTCTAAGTTCACAGCCTTCGCGGTAGCTTCATCGATGTTACCTACCAAATAAAAGGCCTGCTCAGGAAGAGCATCTAATTCTCCGGAAAGGATCAGTTGAAACCCCCTAATTGTTTCTGCTAGACCAACATATTTCCCTGGAGAGCCCGTAAATACTTCTGCTACGAAGAAGGGTTGTGATAAGAAACGCTCAATTTTTCGTGCTCTTGCTACGGTTAAACGATCCTCTTCAGATAATTCGTCCAGCCCAAGGATAGCTATAATATCCTGAAGTTCTTTGTAACGTTGTGAAGTTTGCTTAACTCTTTGCGCAATTTCATAATGTTCTTCACCAACGATGCGAGGTTGGAGCATAGTTGACGTACTATCAAGAGGATCTACTGCTGGATAGATACCTTTTGAAGCTAGTCCTCTTGATAGTACGGTAGTAGCATCTAAATGTGCAAATGTCGTGGCAGGGGCAGGGTCGGTCAAATCGTCCGCAGGTACATAAACTGCTTGAATAGAAGTTATAGACCCCTCTTTGGTAGAAGTAATTCTTTCTTGCAAAGTACCCATTTCTGTACTAAGGGTAGGTTGATAACCCACAGCAGAAGGCATTCTGCCTAATAAGGCAGATACTTCGGATCCTGCTTGGACAAATCGGAAAATATTGTCGATAAATAGAAGGACATCTTGTTCATTAACATCCCGGAAATATTCCGCCATGGTTAGGGCAGTCAAACCAACTCTCATACGAGCTCCCGGCGGTTCATTCATCTGACCATAGACTAGAGCTACTTTTGATTCTGCAAGATTTTGTTCATTAATAACTCCAGACTCTTTCATTTCCATGTAAAGATCATTCCCCTCACGAGTACGCTCGCCCACTCCGCCAAATACAGATACGCCTCCATGAGCTTTGGCAATGTTGTTGATCAATTCCATGATAAGGACTGTTTTACCCACTCCAGCCCCCCCGAATAGTCCTATTTTCCCCCCACGTCGATAAGGAGCTAAAAGATCAACTACTTTGATCCCTGTTTCAAAAATGGATAATTTTGTATCTAATTGTATAAAAGCAGGCGCAGATCTATGAATAGGAGATGTTGTGCGAGTATCTACAGGACCTAAATTATCAACAGGCTCTCCAAGAACGTTGAAAATTCGTCCGAGAGTCGCCCCACCGACTGGAACACTTAGAGCAGCTCCCGTGTCAATAACCTCCATTCCTCTCATCAGACCATCTGTAGCACTCATAGCTACAGCTCTCACTCGATTATTTCCTAATAATTGCTGTACCTCACAAGTGACATTAATTAGCTCGCCGTCAGTATCTCGGCCCTTAACTACCAAAGCGTTGTAAATATTAGGCATCTTACCGGGGGGAAAGGACACATCTAGCACCGGACCAATGATTTGAGCGACACGCCCCAGGTTTTTTTCTTCAAGTGTGGAAACCCCGAGACCCGAAGGGGTAGGATTTGTTTTCATAATAATAAAAAGTGAAATATGTAGAAATTCTTTGCATTTTGTAAACCGAAGAAAAAATGTCCGATAGCAAGCAGGTTGATCGGTTAATTCAATAATAAATAGGAGTTAGTACTTGATTTCGTTGGTACCATTCAAGCGACTCCAATTCTATTGTTTACTCGTTCAATGAGTTAATTTTCAAGTTTCACCAACCTAAAAAAGAAGGTAGATGGATAAAAACCATGAGGGAGCGTTTGAGTTCTCTATCATTATAGACAATCCCATCCATATTTTCTATGGAATTCGAACCTGAACTCTATTTATGATTCATTTTTTTATCACATTGGCCATTGTTTCTTATTTCAGCATATATTTTTCCGCCTCTTCTCTACCTTTTCAGGGACGAATTCCGGATAGTTTTACATCTAGGATTTACATATACAACATATAGCACTGTCAAGAGTGAATTTCCCCTTTTTTGAGATATTTCGATTTAAAAAAGTACGGGATTAGAAACTTGAAAACCAGGGGTTGGGTTGCGCCATACATATGAAAGAGTATACAATAATGATGTTGATGTATTTGGCGAATCAAATACCGTGGTCTAACAACCAACCATTCTGATT